CATTCATTGCCAGTTGGTGACAATTGTCTCCGTCCCCTGGTCAAGAAAAATGAATAGGGGGAGTAGGCTTACTAGAAAAGCCATCTTGACGGAAGTCTTAACGTGGGTGAGGGCTCAGTTTCCGGGTCGTTGGTTGGGGTCAAGGGTGGTCAAAAGGGGATAAATAAGAAGTGCCAAGATCATTAGAAGGGTTGAGCTTAAGATGAGTGTGGTTGGGTGCATAGCTGCTACTTGGAGTTGCACCAAGAGTCTTTGGTTCCTAAGACCAACGGATGAGCTATTATCCTTTAGAAGCACGAGTGAACCACGGAGTTTAACCGAGGGGGTAGAAGATTAGCAGTCCCTACTGTCAACAGACTTCTCTCGGTGGATAAGAGGGCTTTAACCTCTGTCTTTAGAATCACAATCTAATGCTTTAGTTAAACTATATCTACAGAAACATCAGCCTCATATGAGCTCCGGTTTTAGGATTAGGAGGATGATGGGAATAAGATGTAGGGTGATAAGTAGGTGCTCACGGGTGTGGGTGGGTTCAAGGGCAATAATATGAGAAGGTAGGGGTCCTCGTTGGGTTATTAGGAATAAATAGAGGGAATAGCTGGCTGTAATCAGCGTTCCTACTCCTGTGAGGAGAAGAGTTCAGTGTGATCAGTTAAATATGGTGGTGATGATTATTAGTTCCCCCATTAGATTAGGAAGAGGTGGGAGGGCTAGGTTGGCTAAACTGGCTACAAATCATCAGGTGGTTATTAGAGGGAGAATTATTTGTATTCCTCGGGCTAGAAGTATGGTCCGGCTGTGTGTTCGTTCGTAGCTTGTATTTGCTAGGCAGAATAGTGCTGAAGAAGCAAGGCCGTGTGCAATTATAAGGATAATTGCGCCAGTAAATCCCCAGGGTGTTTGAACTAGAATGCCCCCTGCGACCAATCCTATATGCCCTACGGAGGAGTAAGCGATCAGTGATTTCAGGTCCGTTTGACGGAGGCAAATGGATCCGGTTATAATAATACCCCAGAGGGCTAGTACAATGAATGGATATGCTAGTTCTTTGGTTAGGGGGTCTAGCATAATTATTATTCGTATTATACCGTATCCGCCCAGCTTAAGAAGGACGGCAGCTAGGACCATAGAGCCTGCGATTGGGGCTTCTACATGGGCTTTGGGGAGTCAAAGGTGGACGCCGTATAGGGGTATTTTTACAAGAAAGGCCAGGAGACAGGCAGCTCACCATAGTTTATCCCCTCATGTTAGAAGGTGGAGGGGCTGTGTATACTGCAGTGTCAGCATGGACAGTGTCCCATTGTCATTTTGTAGTAGGAGGAGGGCTACAAGGAGGGGCAGGGAGCCGGCTAAGGTGTAGAATAAGAAGTAGGTGCCAGCACTGAGGCGTTCTGTCTGGTTGCCCCACCGGGTGATGATAATTAGTGTTGGAAGAAGTGTGGCTTCAAATATGATATAAAACATAATGATCTCTGTGGCACCAAATGCTAAGATTAAGAATATCTGAAGAGAGACTAAGAGAGAGATGTAGGTCCGTTGGCGATTAAGGGGCTCTGGGTTGATGTGGTTCTGACTTGCGAGGATTATTAAGGGAAGTAGTCAGCAGGTTAATACTAGGAGGGGCGTAGACAGAGGGTCTGTGGCTAAATAAAGGTTGGAGGAGGTTCAGCCGGTTTCTGATGACCACTTGAGCCAGGATAAGCTTGCTAGTGCAATAAGTAGGCTTTGGGCAGTTGATGTTGTTCATAGTCATTTTGCAGGACTAAGCCAGACTGTGGGAAATAGCATTAGTGTTGGGATGAGAATTTTTAACATTGGAGGAGGTTGAGGCTTTGGAGGCGGTCCGTACCGTGTGTTCGTGCAGTTGCTACTAGTAGGGCCAGGCCTGCGCTGGCTTCACAGGCTGAGAAGGCTAGCAATAGCATGGGGGCCACCGAATAACCGGTTGCTTCTATTTGAAGTGCCCAGAGGGACAGGGCAATAAATAGAGAGAGTATTATTCCTTCTAGGCAAAGAAGGGCTGAGAGAAGGTGGGTGCGGTGGAATGCGAGTCCTATCAGTCCTAGAACAAAGGCTGAGGTAAAGCTGAAGTGTACTGGTGTCATAAGGCGGTCATGGACTTAAACCACGGTCTTTTGAGCCGAAATCAAGGGTCTTATTTTTGGACTAACTGCCTATTCAGCCCATTCTAGGCCTCCTTGGGTTCACTCGTAAATCAAGCCAAGGGTGAGCAAGGCAAGGACGGCGGCGGATCAAGCAAGTGTTAGGGTGGGGGTGTCTAGTTGGTCTCCTCATGGGAGGGGCAGAAGAAGGGCGATCTCTAGGTCAAATAAAAGAAATAAAATGGCGATAAGGAAAAAGCGCAGGGAAAAAGGTAGTCGGGCAGATCCTAGGGGGTCAAATCCGCACTCATAGGGGGATAGTTTCTCTGCATCCGGTGTGATCTGTGGTAGTCAGAAAGAAACAGTAGCCAGCACTATGGATAGTGCGATGGTGATGGTAACAATTGTTGTGATTAAGTTCATTATCTTTCCTTGGGTTTTAACCAAGACCGGGTGATTGGAAGTCACTTATACGCATTAATACTAGAAAGACTATGAGCCTCATCAGTAGATAGAGACGTAAAGGAATAGTCAGACTACGTCCACAAAGTGTCAATATCAGGCGGCAGCTTCAAAGCCAAAGTGATGTTCTGATGTAAAGTGGTATTGAATCTGTCGAAGCAGGCAGACGGCTAGGAAGGTGGAGCCAATAATTACGTGTAGGCCGTGGAAGCCTGTGGCTACAAAGAAAGTGGAGCCATATACGCCGTCAGCGATTGTGAAGGGCGCTTCGTAGTACTCCATGCCTTGGAGAAAGGTGAAGTAGAATCCCAGTAAAATAGTTAGGGTAAGAGATTGGATGGCCTGTTTTCGTTCGCCCTCCATAATGCTGTGGTGGGCTCATGTAACGGTAACACCAGATGCTAGGAGGACTGCGGTGTTCAGTAGCGGGACTTCAAAGGGGTCAAGAGTAATAATGCCCGTGGGGGGTCAGCAGCCCCCTAGTTCGGGCGTGGGGGCAAGACTAGAGTGGTAGAAGGCCCAAAAGAAACCCAAGAAAAAGAATACCTCGGAGGTGATAAATAGAACTATGCCGTAGCGTAGGCCTTTTTGGACAGGGGGAGTGTGGTGTCCTTGGAATGTGCCCTCTCGAATAATATCTCGTCATCATTGGTATATAGTGAGAAGTATAAGAATATTTCCCATAGCTAGGAGTGTGAGCGAGTGGAAGTGGAATCAGACTGCAGTGCCTGATGTGAGTAAAAGGGCGGCAATTGCGCCGGTTAGGGGTCAGGGGCTTGGATCGACCATGTGGTATGCGTGTGCTTGGTGTGCCATTAGACGTTTTCTTGTAGGTAAAGGCTTAATAGGAGGACGAAGACGTAGGCTTGAATTATGGCAACGGCGATCTCAAGAAGGGTAAGCAGGAATAGGACAATAGCAGTAAGGATTGCCACTGTTGGTATCATGGGTAGAAGAACAAAGGCTGCTGTTGCAATTAGTTGAATCAGAAGGTGGCCTGCCGTAAGGTTGGCTGTAAGCCGTACGCCTAGAGCAAGGGGGCGGATGAAGAGGCTAATTGTTTCGATGATGATAAGAACCGGGATAAGGGGGACAGGGGTTCCTTCAGGTAAGAGGTGTCCCAGGGCGGCAGTTGGTTGGTTTCGTATACCGATAATTACTGTTGCAAGTCATAGTGGAACTGCAAGCCCCATATTTAGGGAGAGTTGCGTGGTCGGGGTGAAGGTGTATGGAAGAAGGCCTAATATATTCAGGGTGATTAGGAATAGTATTAAAGAGGTCAGCATTACTGCTCACTTATGGCCTCCTAGGTTCAAGGGGAGAAGAAGCTGTTGGGTGAATCGGTTAATAAACCACCCTTGTAGTGTGATAAGGCGGTTGTTTAGTCATCGGGCAGAGGGGGTTGGGAAGAGAATTCACGGGAGGGTTAGTGCTACAGCAATGAGTGGGATGCCCAGGTATGTGGGGCTTATAAATTGGTCAAAGAAGCTTAGTGTCATGGTCAGTTTCAGGGTTCAGGTTTAGCTTTTTCAGTGCTTTGTGAGGTAGGCTCATTTGTGAAGGTGTGGCCAAGGACTTTGGGGGGAATAACAGTTAGGAAAACCAGTCACGAGAATACCAAGATGGCAAATCAGGGGGCGGGGTTGAGTTGGGGCATGTCACTAGGGGTGGTTGGGGGCCACCAATCTTTAGCTTAAAAGGCTAACGCTATTCCCTATTTAGCTTCTTAGTGAGGCATCTTCAAGTATTATAGTGGATCATTTCTCGAAGTGTTCAAGGGGCACTGCTTCGACAACGATGGGCATGAAGCTGTGGTTAGCACCGCAAATTTCAGAACATTGTCCGTAGAACACCCCGGGTCGAGAGGCAATAAAGGCTGTTTGATTTAAACGTCCGGGGACGGCGTCTATTTTTACACCTAAAGAAGGGACAGCTCAGGAATGAAGGACATCTTCAGCTGAGACTAGAACTCGGATTGGAGATTCCACGGGGACCACTATTCGGTGGTCTGCTTCTAACAGCCGAAATTGTCCAGGGACTAGGTCTTGGGTGGGGATTATGTAGGAGTCAAAGCCCAGGTCCTCGTAGTCAGTGTATTCGTAACTTCAGTATCACTGGTGTCCCATTGCTTTGATGGTAAGGTGGGGGTCGTTAATTTCGTCTATAAGATAGAGAATTCGGAGGGAGGGGAGAGCGATAAGAATAAGAATAACTGCTGGAAGGATGGTTCAAACGATCTCAATTTCTTGAGAATCGAGGATATATTTGTTAGTAAGTTTAGTAGAGACTATTGCTACGATGATATAAAGCACTAGTGTGCTGATAAGAAGAACAATCATAAGAGCATGGTCGTGGAAGTGAAGAAGTTCTTCTATTACAGGTGAGGCCGCGTCTTGGAATCCTAGTTGTGAGGGATGTGCCATTGTAGCTAAGTGCTCAAGACACGCGGGGTTTTAACCCACAATTTTGCCTTGACAAGGCAGTGTAATATACTAGTTTTACTAGTGTCTTATGGAAGAAAGTGGCAGAGTGGTTATGCGGTTGGCTTGAAACCAGCACATGGGGGTTCAATTCCTCCCTTTCTCGTTAGGCTGCTTGTACTTGTACAAATGCCGGTTCCTCGAATGTGTGATAGGGTGGAGGACATCCGTGCAGTCACTCTACGTTTGTTGAGGTTAGCTCAATTGATGCGACCTCCCGTTTGGCGGCAAAGGCTTCTCAAAGGATAAATAAGAATATAATTACAGCAACGAGGGAGATGAGGGACCCGATTGAAGAGACAGTGTTTCAGAGTGTGTAGGCATCGGGGTAATCAGAGTACCGTCGTGGTATTCCCGCAAGGCCTAGGAAATGCTGGGGGAAGAAGGTTAAATTTACGCCAATAAACATAATTCCAAAGTGGATTTTAGTTCATGTGCTGTGAAGAGTATATCCGGTGAATAGGGGGAATCAGTGTACGAAGGCGCCTATAATGGCGAAAACAGCTCCTATTGATAGAACGTAGTGGAAGTGGGCGACTACGTAGTAGGTGTCATGAAGGACAATATCCAGGGAGGAATTTGCTAAGACAATGCCTGTCAGTCCTCCTACTGTAAATAGGAAAATAAACCCCAGGGCCCAAAGAAGTGGCGTCTCTCATTTGATTGAACCGCCATGTAATGTGGCTAACCAGCTAAACACTTTTACACCCGTAGGAATGGCAATGATTATAGTGGCAGATGTAAAGTAGGCACGAGTGTCAACATCCATCCCGACAGTAAACATATGGTGGGCCCAGACGATAAAGCCTAGGAGTCCAATGGCTATTATAGCTCAGACTATTCCCATATACCCGAAGGGTTCTTTTTTGCCGGAGTAGTATGCAACAATGTGGGAGATCATACCAAAACCGGGGAGAATTAGAATGTAGACTTCCGGATGACCAAAGAATCAGAAGAGGTGTTGATACAGGATTGGATCTCCCCCGCCCGCTGGGTCAAAGAAAGTGGTGTTTAGATTCCGGTCTGTGAGTAGCATGGTAATACCCGCTGCTAGGACAGGAAGGGAAAGCAGTAGAAGGACTGCGGTAATTAAGACGGCCCAGACAAAAAGAGGGGTTTGATACTGGGAAATAGCTGGGGGTTTCATGTTAATAATGGTTGTAATAAAATTAACGGCCCCCAAGATAGAGGAAATACCAGCTAAGTGGAGGGAGAAGATAGTTAAATCGACGGAGGCTCCTGCGTGGGCGAGGTTGCCTGCCAGAGGGGGGTAAACTGTTCATCCTGTGCCGGCACCGGCTTCAACTCCGGATGAGGCCAGGAGAAGGAGAAAGGAGGGGGGAAGGAGCCAAAAGCTCATATTATTCATTCGGGGAAATGCCATGTCGGGGGCCCCGATTATAAGTGGGATTAATCAGTTTCCAAAGCCTCCAATCATAATTGGCATAACTATAAAGAAAATCATAACGAAGGCGTGGGCCGTGACGATTACATTATAAATCTGATCATCCCCCAGAAGAGCCCCGGGTTGGCTTAGTTCCGCTCGGATTAAAAGGCTTAGGGCTGTGCCGACTATTCCGGCTCAGGCACCAAATACTAAATAAAGGGTGCCAATGTCTTTGTGGTTGGTTGAGAAAAATCATCGTGTGATTGCCACAGGTAAGGTGGCTGAGAGTTAAGCGGTGGATTGTAACCCCATGAACAGAGGTTTAAACCCTCTCCTTATCAAGCCTTGTGGTGTACTTACATGTCAGATTGCAAACCTGAAGAAGTAGGCTAACAGCCTACCGGGGCTTTCCCCCGCCTCGCCACCCCGGTGGCGGGGGAAAGTAGGTGGATGCTCGCTGGATAGAGCGCTTAGCTGTTAACTAAGAGTTTGTAGGATCGAGGCCTTCCCACCTAGAAAGGCTTTAGCTTAATTAAAGTGTCTGGGTTGCATTCAGAAGATGTGGGATAGAGTCCCGCAAGTCTTAACAAGGGCTGGGAGATTCTCACTCCCGCTTAGAACTTTGAAGGTTCTTGGTCTTAGTGCTATCCTAAGCCCTTGTTATAAGTTTAGTAAGGCAGCTACGGCTGGGGTAAGGGGAAGTAGGCCTAGGGCTAACATAGTGACAAGCGATAGTGGTAGGGTGGTGTGGGTAAAGTCCAGTCGTCAGGGGGTAGTGGCGGCGAGGGTATTGGGTCAGATAGTTAAGGTTATGGCATAACACAGTCGTAGGTAGAAGTATAGGCTGAGAAGGGCTGTCATGGCGGCTAGTGTGGCGGATATTGGTAGCCCTTGCTTTGTCAGTTCTTGTAGAATTAGTCACTTAGGTATAAATCCTGAGAGAGGCGGGAGGCCTCCAAGTGATAGAAGGACCAGGATGGCTAGCGCGGCTAGGGTTGGTGCTTTAGTTCAGGAGATTGCAAGGGCATTGATGGTTAGGGAGTTATTAGTTTTTAGTGTTATAAAGGCTGAAGATGTTATGATAATATATATGATCAGGCTCAGGAGGGTGAGGGAAGGCGCGAATTGTATGATCAACACCATTCATCCAAGGTGGGCGATTGAGGAGTATGCTAGGATCTTACGTAGTTGGGTTTGGTTAAGTCCCCCTCAGCCCCCAACGAGAGTTGACAGGAGTCCCAGTGTGACAATTAGGGAGGAGTTAACAGTTGGAGCTACCTGGAGCATAAGTGCAAAGGGTGCAAGCTTTTGTCAGGTTGAAAGGATTAGCCCGGTGGTGAGATCTAAACCTTGAAGAACTTCTGGGAGTCAAAAGTGTACCGGTGCCAGGCCTACCTTAAGTGCAAGGGCCAGCATGGCGGTTGTAACTGCAATTGGGTGGGTTAATTGTTGAATATCCCATTCCCCAACCAGTCAAGCATTAGTGGTGCTAGCGAATAGGATTATGGCTGCAGCGGTGGCTTGTGTTAAGAAGTATTTTGTTGTAGCTTCAACTGCTCGGGGGTGGTATTGCCGTGCTATGAGAGGAATGATGGCAAGGGTGTTGATTTCAAGTCCCATTCATGCAAGAAGTCAGTGGGAGCTGGCAAAGGTGAGGACTGTGCCCAGGCCGAGGCTTGAAAGCAAGATGGTGAGTACATAAGGGTTCATTAGTGAGGGAAGGATTTTAACCAACATATTTGGGGTATGGGCCCAAAAGCTTATTTAGCTGACCTTACTAGAAAGTGGTGTAGTGGAAGCACCAAGAGTTTTGATCTCTTGAGGATGGGTTCGAGCCCCTTCTCTCTAGAATTGAGGGGACTTGAACCCCTATCAGCCACGCTATCAAGGTGGTCCTTAAACATTCAGGCACAATTCCTGCAGTACTAAAGCTGTGGTGGTAGGCCGGCTAGTGCAATTGGGAGTGCAAGGTGTCATAGGACAAGTGCCAGGGTTATAGGTAGGAAGCTTTTTCAAACAAGGTGTATGAGCTGGTCGTACCGAAAGCGGGGGTATGAGGCTCGCACCCATAAAAAGACTACGGATAGTAGGGCGGCTTTTGTTATTAGATTTATGGCTGTTAGTTCGGGGAAGGCGGGGATATGTGATGCCCCCAGAAATAGGATGGTTGAGAGCGTATTTATGAGAAGGATGTTGGCATACTCCGCCAGAAAAAAAAGGGCGAAGGGTCCTCCGGCGTATTCTACATTAAACCCAGAGACTAGTTCTGATTCCCCCTCTGTGAGGTCAAAGGGCGCACGGTTTGTCTCAGCTAGCGTTGAAATATATCATATGGCAGCAAGGGGTCAGGCTGGAACGAGCAATCAGATGCTTTCTTGAGCAACATTGAAAGTTTGAAGTGTAAAACCCCCCGTGAAAATAATCACGCTAAGTAAGATAAGGCCTAGGCTTACTTCGTAGGAAATAGTTTGTGCTACGGCTCGAAGGGCCCCGATTAAAGCATACTTAGAATTAGAGGCCCAGCCTGAGCCAAGAATTGAATATACGGCAAGGCTTGACAAGGCAAGGACAAAGAGCACCCCTAGGCCCAGATCAGTGACGGGGTAGGGAATGGGCATGGGGGCCCATAAGGTAAGTGCGAGTGTTAAGGCAAGTATTGGTGTGGCGAGAAATAGGAAGGGGGAGGAGGTAGATGGTCGAACCGGTTCTTTAATAAAGAGCTTAACTCCATCTGCAATAGGTTGAAGCAACCCATAGGGGCCGACAATGTTAGGTCCTTTCCGAAGTTGTATATACCCGAGAACTTTCCGTTCTAGGAGGGTGAGGAAAGCAACTGCTAGGAGAACGGGCACGATGTAGGCAAGGGGGTTAATAACGTGGGTGATTAGGGTCGTGATCATAGCTAAGGAGAGGGTTTGAACCTCTGAGAAAAAGGGCTTAGGCCTTTCGCAATTACCGGGCTCTGCCACCTTAGCGCGCCGTTATCTCAGGCACACCTTGGTGTGCCCCCTTGCCTGTTTTAGTTGCCTTCATCAGGTGGGGGTGGGGCGTGCCTTAAGCATGGGCCCCTTCTTTCCGGTCCTTTCGTACTAGGAAACATCACTTCATAGATAGAAACTGACCTGGATTACTCCGGTCTGAACTCAGATCACGTAGGACTTTAATCGTTGAACAAACGAACCCTTAATAGCGGCTGCACCATTAGGATGTCCTGATCCAACATCGAGGTCGTAAACCCCCTCGTCGATAGGGACTCTGGGAGAGGATTGCGCTGTTATCCCTAGGGTAACTCGGTCCGTTGATCGGCGTTCGCCGGATCATTTCTGGTCAGAAATTCTGGTGCTTAGAGCTGTAGCTCTCGGCTGTGGGGGCAGTGCCCCCAGTCCACATGGGGGCTTTGTTTTCCCCCGCGGTCGCCCCAACCAAAGACATATGGGCTAGGGGTCACTGCGTTTTTACTTGTTAACTCAAGGTTGCTTGACGTGATCTGCCTGGTGTCTAAAGCTCCATAGGGTCTTCTCGTCTTATGTACTTATGCCCGCTTCTGCACGGGCAGATCAATTTCACTGACTTGGAAGAGGAGACAGCTAAGCCCTCGTGATGCCATTCATACAGGTCTTCATTTAAAAGACAAGTGATTGCGCTACCTTCGCACGGTCAAAATACCGCGGCCGTTAAACCCATAGTCACAGGGCAGGCGGGACCTCTTATGCTTTGATTTGCAAGAGGCGATGTTTTTGGTAAACAGGCGAGGCTTATGTTTGCCGAGTTCCTTCTCTTCCTTTGGGTCTTTCCTTGTGGGCACTCCTGTGTGGGTTTAACGATTAGTTTTGTAGGCTTTTCTTGGTTTCTCTTCTGACCTGCATTTCCCTCTTGGTTTGGGTTCGTTATTTGTCGGTGGGGGGTCCGGTCCGACTTACACATGTGCTGGGAGAGGGTTGTTCCCTCTTATTACTCATTCTAGCATAATCTCTTCCATGGGGGCATGGAACGGCTTAGTACGGTTAGGGGGTAGGATTTCTTATCAAAATAAGAGGTTTGTGTCTGTCTGAGCTTTAACGCTTTCTATGCAGGTGGCTGCTCTTAGGCCCACTGTAACAGGTTACCTTAGTAATTATGATCCTTAGCCGCCTGTTAAGGTTGTGTCCTTGTTCAAAGGAGCTGTACCTCCTTTGACTAACTCCCTTGGTTTCTATGGGACGAGGTTAGTTTTACCTTGGGGTCCTAAGAAAGCCAGGGGGCTGAACTTCTATTCATTTCCTAAGCAACCAGCTATAACTAGGCTCGATAGGTTTATCACCTCTACTCGGGGCTCTTCCCACTCTTTTGCCACAGAGACGGGTTGGCCCTATAATAGGCTGTCCCGGAGTAGCTCGTCTAGTTTCGGGGGCCTGAACTAAAGTTCTCTTTGCTCGGGTTTGCTGGCTAAATCATGATGCAAAAGGTACGAGATTTAATCTCTGCTTTTCTAGGCTTAAATGGGTTGTTTCAGTTCTCTTTCAGCTTTCCCTTGCGGTACTTTCTCTGTTGCTCAATTATTCCCTTTTCTGTCGCCCATACTAAGGGGGAAAAATGGTTTGTTGACTTAATTCTAAGTTTTGTGGGGGTATGTATGTTGTGGTGTTAGACCAAATGTGTGGGCTAGCTAGTCAGCTCAGGGTGACCCGATTTGCACGGATGTCTTCTCGGTGTAAGGGAGGTGCTCTTCTGTCTTAGCTACACTCTGGTTATTCCAAGTGCACCTTCCGGTACACTTACCATGTTACGACTTGCCTCCCCTTTGTTCGGTTAACTTCTTAGTTAGAAGGGTAGATTGAACTTGGGGAGAGTGACGGGCGGTGTGTGCGCGCCTCAGAGCCAGTTTCAAGAGAACTCTCTGCTTTCTGTTTACTGCTAAATCCACCTTCGGACGCTGGTTTCACAGCGTGGTTCGTAATGCTCTAATTTAGAGAATGTAGCCCATTTCTTCCCACCCCATGCGCTACACCTCGACCTGACGTTTTGGGTCATGCCCATTTTGCTTACTATAAATCCTTCACAGGGTAAGCTGACGACGGTGGTATATAGGCGGGGAAAACAAGAGGTGGTGAGGTTGAACGGGGGTTATCGGTTCTAGAACAGGCTCCTCTAGGTGGGTCTGAGGCACCGCCAAGTCCTTTGGGTTTTAAGCTGGCGCTTGTAGTTCCCTGGCGGATGTTAGTTGTATGTTTCCATCAAAGTTTACGGCTAGGCATAGTGGGGTATCTAATCCCAGTTTGTGTCATAGCTGTCGTGGGTTCAGGTGGTGATTAAAGCTGCTTTCGCAGTGGGGCTTCGTGCCCCCAGGTGCGTATGACAGCCAAGGGGGTGTTCGGCTTTATTAAATATAATTCCTAACCACTCTTTACGCCGGTGATTATCAACTAGGGCCTCTCGTATAACCGCGGTGGCTGGCACGAGTTTTACCGGCCCTCTTAACCTTAACTAAGTCAAGCTTTCGCTTATAGCTTAATATCTATCACTGCTGAGTTTCCTTGGGGGTGTGGCTTAGCAAGGCGTCTTGGGCTGCCGGGGCGTGCCTGATGCCAGCTCCTCGTCCCCGGGCAGGGGATTAAGGGCATCCTCACAGGAGTGCGGAGACTTGCATGTGTAAGTTCAGTTAAAGCTGATAATAAAGTCAGGACCAAGCCTTTGTGCCTGCGGGACTTTCTAGGGTCCATCTTAACAGCTTCAGTGTTATGCTTTAGTTAAGCTACGCCAGC